ATCTTTATACTAATCCTAATACTCATACTCATATCATTATAAAGATTAAATTAAATTAATAAATTTAAAAAATTTAAATAAAATAATTAAAAAATAAAAAAAATAATAAAATTAAAATAAATTAAAATAAATAAATAAATAATAAAATTAAAATAAATTAAAATAAATAAATAAATAATAATAATAAATAAATATTAATATTAAATATTAATATTATTAATTTTATTAATTCTAATTATTAATTCTTTATATTTTATTTTTATATTTTATATATTATTTATATATTATAAATTTATATTTTATATATTTTATATATTATTTATATATTATAAATTTATATTTTATATATTATAATATATATATATTTAATATATTTTTATATTTTATATATTATAAATTATAAATATATATTATAAAAATATTATTATTATATATTATATTAAATTATATATTAATTATATTAAATTATATATTAAATTATAAAATTATATTTATATATTATATTAAATATTATATTTATATTAAATATTATATTATATTTATTATAATTTATAATTATATTTTATAATTATATTATTTATTATTTATTATTATTTATTATTTATTTATTTTTATTATTTATATTATTATTATTTAAAATATTAAAAATATTAAAATATTATATTTATTATATTTTTATATTTTATATTATTTATTATTTAAAAATAAAAAATATTAAATATTATAAATTTATAAATTATAATAATTATAATTATAATAAATATTAAATTAAATACAAAATAAATTAAATAATTAAATTTATAAATTTAAATATAAAATATATTTAAATATAAATTTTAAATATAAAATTTTAAATATAAAATATAAAAAATATTAAATTATTAAATATAATTATTAAATATAAAATATAAAAAATATTAAATTATTAAATATAATTATTAAATATAATTAAATATAAAATAAATATAAAATAAATATAAAATATAAATATTTAAATATTATTAAAATATTAAATATTATATTATTATAATTAATATTATTATAATTATTATATTTATAATTATTAAATTATTATATTATATATATATAATTATATATATATAAATATATAAATATATAATATTATATAATTATTATATAATATATAAAATATAAATATATAAATTATAAATTATAATATAAATTATAAATATATAAATAAATATAAATATATAAATAAAATTTAATTATTTATATTTAATTTTAATTTTTAATTATTAATATTAAATAATAAAATAAATAATATTAATATAAATATTAAATATAAATATTAATATATTATTAATATATTAAATAATATAATAATATATAATAATATATAATATAATATAATAATAATATAATAAAATATATAATATAATTATAAATTATAATTAAAATATAATTAAAATTATAATTAAAATATAAAATATTAAAATATAATTAAAATTAAAAATATATAAAAATATATATTAAAAATATAAAATATAATATAATAAAATATAATTATAAATTATAATATAATAATATAATATATAATATATATAATATATAATATATAATATAATTAATATAATATATAATTAATATATATAATATATAATTAATATAATTATATAATTTATAATTATATAATTAATATAATTAATAATATAATAATATATATATAATAATATAATTAAAAATATAAATAATATAATTAAAAATATAAAAAATATAAAATATAATTAAAATTAAATAAAATAAATAAAAAAGAAAATAATAAAATAATAAATATTAAGAAATATAAAATAATAATAATATAAAATAATAAACAAATATAAATCAAATATAAATTATAAAAATTATAATAAAAATTAAAATTATAATTAAAATTATAAAAAATTATAAAATTATAATTTATAATAATATATATATAATAATATATAATATAATTAGAATAATAATTCGAATATATTATATAATATTCTAATATTAAATATTATAAATATAATAATAATATAATATAATTGATAATTATAATTTAATAATTTATAAATAATTTATAATTAAATTTATAATATTTAATTTATAATTAAATATAATTAAATATAATTAAATAAAATATAATTAAATATTAAATAATAATAATATAATTAAATATAATTATAATAATAATTAATTATAAATTATAAAATTATATTTATATAATAAATTATATTTATATATTATATATTAATTATTATTAATTATAAATTATAATATAAAATTATAATATAATAATATTAATTATAAATTATAATATAAATTATAATATAATAATAAATATTAAATATATTAAATATATTAAATAATAATAATATAATTAAATATAATTATTTTAAATATAAAATATATTAAATTTAAATATATTAATTAAATATATTAAATAATAATAATATAATTAATAATAATATAATTAAATTATAATTAAATATAATTATTAATATATTACTAATTATAACTATACTTATAACTATATAACTATATATATATAATATAGTTATAAATAATATAGTTATAAATATAGTTATAGTATTAGTATAGTATTAGTATAGTATTAGATAGTATTAGATTTAGAATTTATAAATTTATATTTTATATTTATATATTAGTAATATAAATTTTATATATTAGTAATATAAATTTTATATATTAGTAATATAAATTTTATATATTAGTAATATAAATTTTATATATTAGTAATATAAATTAGTAATATAATAGATAATATAGAAATATAGATTAGTAATATAAATTAGTAATATAATAGATAATATAGAAATATAGAAGATAAAAAATAATAGAAGATGAATAGAAGATGAAGATTGAAGATTTAGTGGAAGATTTATATTTTAATATTCATCTTTATTCTAATTTCATTTGAATTTCTATTCTATATATTATTAGAGATATAGGATTCGGGTTGTGATTAATCGTTTCCTATGTCAGTATGTATTAGGTATATAAGCTTATCCTTTACTGTCATTTCTATCATTTAGAACGTAGTCAATTTCATTCGTTAGAACAGCTTCCATTGAGTCTCTGCACCTATCCCTTTTTATTCGAATTTTCCATTAAAAAAAAAAAAAAAGATTTGGCTCAGGATTGCCCATTTTTAGTTCCAGGGTTTCTCTGAATTTTGAAGTTACCACTTAGCAGGTTTCCATACCAAGGCTCAATCCAATCAAGTCCGTAGCGTCTACCAATTTCGCCATATCCCCCTTTGCTTTGATACAAGGATCCAGTTGTAATTCCATCCAACTCTTTCATTGATATTGGACCTGTTGAATTCATTAGGTAATGATTCCTATATTGAAAAGGCTGCTATTTTATTTTTTTTTGCCATCCTATATTCTATCATTTAATCTCTATTGGATGAACCCTATTTGTTTCAATCCGAAATGATTCTATCATTGATGTATCCGCAATTCAATATGGATAGATATATCCCACATATATCTATGCCTTTACTCCCCCTTAAATTTTACAGCGCAATTAAAAATAGTATAACGGTCGATATTCATTCTTTTTTTTTTTCCTCTTGTGTATAATGATAGAATACAAGTTTTTATCAGTTTTAGTCATGAATTTCCATTATTCGAATATTCGAATAGAAATCAATAAATCAATAGAATATGATTCTCTTTAGTTTTTAACTATTTATCTATATATTTATCTATTAGATCTATTAGGATCTAGATAGTTTCGTTACGCGAAATTTATATTTATAGTATAGTTTTATAGTTCCACCATTAGAATGAGAAAAAATGAATTATTCATAATATGATTTTAATTATCATAAACATAATATTATTGAAGATTTAATTTAAGATTAAGATTGGATTTATTGTATTGATTTCATATTCATCATATTCATCTTCATATTAATCATATCATATTCAAAATAGTAAGAATTTAATTTTAAATTAGATTATTATATTTTCTATTATTTAATATTTAATATTAATTATTTAAAATTTTTATTAATTTAATATTTAATTATTTAATATTAATTATTTAAAATTTTTAAATTTAAATAATTATTTAATTATTTATTTAATTATTTATTATTTATATTATTTATATTATTATTATTTATTTTATTATTTATAATTATTTATATTATTATTTATATAATATATAATTATTATTATTTAGAATTTATATATTTATATATTTTATATATTATATATTATAATTATATTTATATTAATTATATTAAATATTAATTATTATATTAATTATATTTATATTAATATTATAATATTATATTATATTTATATTATATTTATATTAATTATATTAATTATTATATTAATTATATTTATATTATTATATTAAATATTAATAATTATTAATAATTTATTTATTTATTTATAATTTATTTATATTAATAATTTATAAATTTATATAATTTATATATTATATTATAATTATATTAATTATTTATATTAATTATATTTATATTTATATTTATATTTAATTTATATTTTATATTATTTATATTTTATATTATTTTATATTATATATTATTTATTATTTATTATTTAATATTATTTATAATATATTATATATTATATTAATATTATATTATTAATATTATTATTATTTTATATTATTTTATTTTATATTATTATTTTATATTATATTATTTATATTATTATTTATTATTTTTATTATATTATTATTATTTTATTTTATTTTTTATATTATTATTTATTTTATTATTTATTATTTTTATTATATTATTTATTATTATTATATTATATATTATTATTATTTATTAATATTATTTATTTATTATTATATTATTATATTATATATTATTTATTAATATTTATTAATATTATTTATTATTTTTTATTATTTTATATTATTTTATTATTTATTATTTTAGAATTATTATTATTTTTTTATATATTATTATTATTTATAATTTTATTATTTAATATTTATATTTTTTATATATTATTATTATTTATAATTTTATTATTTAATATTTATAATTTATATTATAATTTATATAATATTATTTATATTATAATTATATATTATATTTTATATATATATATTTTATATATATATATATTTTTATAATATATATATTATAATATATATATTTTTATATTTTTTATATATTTTTATATTTTTTTTTATATATTTTTTTTTTAATCTTTTTATTTTATATTATTTTATATTATTTATTTTATATTATTATATATTATATTATTTATATTATTAATTATTATATTATTTATATATTATTTATTATTATTTATTATTATTATTTTATTATTATTTTATATTATTTATTATTATTATTTTATATTATTCTATTATTATTCTATTTTTTATATTTTATATTTTTAATTATATTTTTTTTTAATTATATTTTTATTTTTTCTAATTTTTTATATTTTATATATATTTTATATATATTTTATATATATATTTTATATAATATATAATATTTATTATTTATTTTATATTTTATATAATATTTATATATATTTATAATATTTATATATTATAATATATTATATATTAATTATATTATATATTATATTTATATATTATATTAATATATTATATTATATATTATATATTATATTATAATTTATATATAATTTATAATTTAATATATTAATTTAATATATTATATTATAATTATATTATTATAATTATATTAATTATTAATTATTTATTAATTAATTATTTATTAATTATTAATATTATTAATAATATTATTAATATTAATTATATTAATTATTAATTTCATTAATATGAAATATGATAATATGAATATGTAATTTAAATGTAATTTAATTTCTATTTAAATGTAATTTAATTTCTATTTATATGTCTCGATCTAAATAATCTAAATACTAACTAAATACTAATCTTTTCTATTTTATAAATATAATCTCAAATCTATACAAATCTATAACTAATAACTATAAATAGAAAGAATAAATAAGAATATAAAATAGAATAAAAAAAAAAAATGAAGAAGAATCACTAGGTAATAGCTAAGATCCGAGAGTTTCTTATACAATATTTCTCTTAATTTCTCTTATATCCGTATCCGCCCGCTTAGCTCAGAGGTTAGAGCATCGCATTTGTAATGCGATGGTCATCGGTTCGATTCCGATAGCCGGCTCTTTTTCTTTATCGATCTTTTTCTTTGCATGATTGAAAATATCTACTCTCGCTTTCTCTAAATGTTGAGTTATTATGTCATGGTAACTTGCAGCTATAGCTATGAATAAAAAAAGTTAACTAGATCTCTACAGAAGAAATTTGAAAACGTAGCCTTCACTTGAACTTCCTATATATATACAAAAAATAAAAATATTGATGAAATTTATTTCATTCTGTTTTGTAGTACTTCAGTAGATTGAGTTTTGCTTTGCTGATCCTTTAGTTCAGTCTGAATTTATATTTTTATTTGTAAAAATAAAGTGAATCAAAAAGGGAGCCTTTATTTATATGTCTCGTTACCGAGGACCTCGTTTCAAAAAAATACGCCGTCTGGGGGCTTTACCGGGACTAACTAGTAAAAGACCCAGATCCGGAAGTGATCTTCAAACCCAATTGCGCTCTGGAAAAAAATCGCAATATCGTATTCGTTTAGAAGAGAAACAGAAATTGCGTTTTCATTATGGTCTGGCAGAGCGACAATTACTTAAATATGTGCATATTGCTGGAAAAGCCAAAGGGTCAACAGGCCAGGTTTTACTACAACTACTCGAGATGCGTTTGGATAACATCCTTTTTCGATTAGGTATGGCTTCGACCATTCCTGGAGCCAGACAATTAGTTAACCATAGACACATTTTAGTTAATGGTCGTATAGTGGATATACCAAGTTATCGTTGCAAACCCCGAGATATTATTACTACGAAGGATAAAGAAAGATCGAAAGCTCTGATTCAAAATTATCTTGTTTCATCCCCCCGCGGGGAATTGCCAAACCATTTAACTATTGATTCCTTACAATATAAAGGATTTGTAAATCAAATAATAGATAGTAAATTGATCGGTTTGAAAATAAATGAGTTGTTGGTCGTAGAATATTATTCCCGTCAGACTTGATTCTAACGAAAATAAAAAAAGCAAGGTTCATACAATTTTGACTCCTTTCGCTGAAGTAAATAGAGTACCTTGTCTCATTCACATATAAAAAATGGATCGATAATAGGATTCTTTTTCTTTTTTCTTCTTTTCAATATCAATACGATATTTTTATTTGTATTTTACGTATCACAGGGCTCTAATTAGGGATAGAGAATCTCTATCAAATAAGGACTGTTAGAATAATATGTTAGAATAATAATATAAATTATTATTTGATATTTGATTTAACACATTCTAGTAGGTAACGTAACGTTGATGAATGAAAAGAAACGGAGAGAGAGGGATTCGAACCCTCGGTAAACAAAAGTCCACATAGCAGTTCCA